GAATCCTTTTGGTCTTCCAATAGGAATAGGTTGATTGTTTCGCTCCTGTATCTTCCAAAAGGGAAAAGGATTTCTGAGAGTTGTTTCATGGGTCCGCAAGAGAGTACTTGGGTTCTCCCAATAAAGAAAAAGTGTATCATGCCTGAATCTAACCGGGGTTCGCGGTGGTGGAGGAACCGGATCGGAAAAAGGAGGGATTCTAGTTGTCAGATATCTAATGAAACCATAGCTGGAATTGAGATCTCATTCAAAGAGAAAGATAGCAAATATCTGGAGTTTCATTTTTTATCCTATACGGATAATCCGATCCGCAAGGACCATGATTGGGAATTGTTTGATCGTCTTTCTCCGAGGAAGAAACGAAACATAATCAACTTGAATTCGGGACAGCTATTCGAAATCTTAGGGAAAGACTTGATTTCTTATCTCATGTCTGCTTTTCGTGAAAAAAGACCAATTGAGGGGGAGAGTTTCTTCAAACAACAAGGAGCTGGGGCAACTATGCAATCCAATGATATTGAGCATGTTTCCCATCTCTTCTCGAGAAACAAGTGGGGTATTTCTTTGCAAAATTGTGCTCAATTTCATATGTGGCAATTCCGCCAAGATCTCTTCGTTAGTTGGGGGAAGAATCAGCACGAATCGGATTTTTTGAGGAACGTCTCGAGAGAGAATTGGATTTGGTTAGACAATGTGTGGTTGGTAAACAAGGATCGGTTTTTTAGCAAGGTACGGAATGTATTGTCAAATATTCAATATGATTCCACAAGATCTATTTTCGTTCAAGTAACGGATTCTAGCCAATGGAAAGGATCTTCTTCTGATCAATCCAGAGATCATTTCGATTCCGTTAGAAATGAGGATTCAGAATATCACACATTGATCGATCAAACAGAGATTCAGCAACTAAAAGAGAGATCGATTCTTTGGGATCCTTCCTTTCTTCAAATGGAACGAACAGAGATAGAATCAGATCGATTCCCGAAATGCCTTTTTGGATCTTCCTCCATGCCCTGGCTATTCACGGAACCTGAGAAGCGGATGAATAATCATCTGCTTCCGGAAGAAATCGAAGAATTTCTTGGGAATCCTACAAGATCAATTCGTTCTTTTTTCTCTGACAGATGGTCAGAACTTCATCTGGGTTCGAATCCTACTGAGAGGTCCACTAGAGATCAGAAATTGTTGAAGAAAAAACAAGATGTTTCTTTTGTCCCTTCCAGGCGAGCGGAAAATAAAGAAATGGTTGATATATTCAAGATAATTACGTATTTACAAAATACCGTCTCAATTCATCCTTCGGAACCATATCACATCCCGGATCTGGTTCCAAAGGATGAACCGGATATGGACAGTTCCAATAAGATTTCATTCTTGAACAAAGATCCATTTTTTGATTTCTTTCATCTATTCCATGACCGGAACAAAGGGGGATACGCGTTACGCCACGATTTTTTTGAATCAGAAGAGAGATTCCCAGAAATGGCGGATCTATTCACTCTATCAATAACCGAGCCGGATCTGGTGTATCATAGGGTATTTGCCTTTTCTATTGATTCCTACGGGTTGGATCAAAAAAAATTATTGAATGAGGTATTCAACTCCAGAGATGAATCGAAAAAGAAATCCTTATTGGTTCTACCTCCTCTTTTTTATGAGGAGAATGAATCCTTTTCTCGAAGGATCAGAAAAAAATCGGTCCGGATCTACTGCGGGAATGATTTGGAAGATCCCAAACTAAAAACAGCGGTATTTGCTAGCAACAACATAATGGAGGCAGTCAATCAATATAGATTGATCCGAAATCTGATTCAAATCCAATATAGCACCTATGGGTACATAAGAAATGTATCGAATCGATTCTTTTTAATGAATAGATCCGATCGTAACTTCGAATATGGAATTCAAAGGGATCAAATAGGAAATGATACTCTGAATCATATAACTATAATGAAATATACGATCAACCAACATTTATCAAATTTGAAAAAGAGTCAGAAGAAATGGTTTGATCCTCTTATTTCTCGAACTGAGAGATCCATGAATCGGGATCCTGATGCATATAGATACAAATGGTCCAATGGGAGCAAGAATTTCCAGGAACATTTGGAACATTTCGTTTCTGAACAGAAGAATCCTTTTCAAGTAGTGCAAGTAGTGTTCGATCGATTACGTATTAATCAATATTCGATTGATTGGTCCGAGGCTATCGACAAAGAAGATTTGTCTAAGACACTTCGTTTCTTTTTGTCCAAGTCACTTCTCTTTTTGTCCAAGTCACTTCCCTTTTTGTCCAAGTTACTTTCCTTTTTCTTTGTGAGTATCGGGAATATCCCCATTCATAGGTCCGAGATCCACATCTATGAATTGAAAGGTCCGAATGATCAACTCTGCAATCAGTTGTTAGAATCCATAGGTGTTCAAATCGTTCATTTGAAGAAATTGAAACCCTTCTTATTGGATGATCATGATACTTCCCAAAGACCGAAATTCTTGATCA